GTAGCATTGGAACTGCTATGTAGGCTTTTGTTTACCGAGGGTTCGAATCCCTCTCTTTCCGTACCTTCCTTCACCTAATTCACGAACATTACTCACTGAAATGTATCAAATAAAATAAGAACAATTACCGGTCACTTACCTTTTTGGATCGAATTTTAAAGATTCGAATTTGCTCTATTTTCCAATTGTGGAAAACTGGGGAAATTCCCTTGGTTGACCCCGGTAAGAGAATGGGGATTTGTTGTTGTTGTTGTTGGAACTTCCATTTTATGGATGGAATTTTTGATATTTTTTGAAAAGGCTTTTTCGCGGACTCCTCGTTCATTTACCCAACCGTCGGTTGGGTAAATGCCTTTCAGTTTTTCGATGATCAAATATTTTATTTATAATTGAATTAATTATTGAATAACCTGCTTTTGTGGCTAAGTTTGCTCATTGCTGGAAAGAAGTAAGCGTTTCAACGGGCTCTCCCAAAATCGTTTGGGCTTGATTTCCGGGCATCTTGGCGACGGCACTCTCCACCTCGTAGAGCTGAGGAAATTCTATGTCTCTATAAAATAGAGAATCTATCCATGACTGACAATTATAATCAAACTCACGTAGTAAGTTAAGCAACTCATGTAGTTCTTGATCTACATAGAATCTAAACCAAAATTAGAAATTCGGTTCTAATTTGACGAATGAATGGAATGGGAGATAGTTTATTCTCCTATTCGCGCATACACGCACCATCTGTATCCTGCTGTGTTGGACCCTCATCGCCATCCGTTTCATGTCTTTTGACAATTCCTCTCGTTCTTCTCGGATGCTCTTTTGAGCGAGCCGATCTTCAAGGGGTTCGATCCGGGCTAGGGGGAACCAAGGCTTAGTCCTGGATTGTGGCTCCCCGCGGCCAAAACCTTCGGTGAGAATCCAAACACTAAGCTGATATAACAAAAAGAAATCAAAATCCATTTTTCTAATAGATTGATTTTTTTTTTTCAATTAAAATGACATTCATTACTATAACGATACGAAATCGTCTAGTAAATTTAGGAGGATACTTCATTGAAACCTCCTAAAATTTGTATTTTTCGATTACTCGATTCTATTTATTACTTTATGATATATATGATATATCGAATTACGATTTTTGAATTGGAAATTTACATTAATGAAAAATTAGGGCTATACGGACTCGAACCGTAGACCTTCTCGGTAAAACAGATCAAACTTATTATTATCAAAATGATTCGAACTGTTTCAAAGACCCAACGTGCATTTTTTTTTTGCATTGGGCTCTTTCATCAACTGATATAAATATCAGCGAGTCCGCCATCCTTTTTCTTAACAGAAAGATAACGAGATGGCTCCGCGTGCTCTGACTCTTTATTTTTATTCAGTAGCAATACCAAAGTGTTTCAAAAAAGAGTTATCTTGACGTAGGTCTGCCTTCGGCCTATATCAACCTAAGTTAAATGGAGTCTCTATCGCTCTGCCCAAAGCATCAAATATGAAACTTCATACACCTTCAAGTTCATAGGACAAAAAGAGATTTTTTTGAGGTACTTATACTCATTATGCCTAGCATTGAATGGACTGAATATTCACCTTATCAATTATCAAATCAATGATGGGTTCTATTTCTTGGCGCCTAAATTGGGACCTCAATTGGACCAACCAACCATTTGTCAGGCTATTGTTCTCTTGTTCCTTCGAATCCATGGAGTAAGACGTCGACTTTTTACTAAGATAAATTCTGTTGATTACATGATGGACTCCTCTGAAAAAACATTGGCGCGCGTGTAAACGAGGTGCTCTACCAACTGAGCTATGGCCCTTGTGTTTGTGATAAATATTTTATTATTATATAAATTCTTGTCAAGGTGAGTATTGCATAATCTGACATGATAGCTCTCTGATCTGTTTCCTGTCAAGGGTATTGCTTAGAAATAAGATTCCATCTATAATCTATCAATGTGACGGGTTCCTTTTTTTTTCTTTATGATAATAAATGACCTACTTAACCCAGCGGTTAGAGTATTGCTTTCATACGGCAGGAGTCATTGGTTCAAATCCAATAGTAGGTAGAACTTATTAGATACCGCACAGCCAATGGTATCTAATAAGTATTTCTACCCACCTTCTTTTTTTGATTTATTTTGTATCTTTTCCATACCCTACTACTTCTTATTTTTTCTATTTTTTGAGTTGTTTCTTGTTGCACCAAAATCTGATTACACTTGATTGGATTCAATCGGTAGAATCCAAATAGAATATGGTGTATAATCAAAATTTCTTTTTCTTTATTCTTCTATATTCTATTCGGACGCACCAACAACTAGTTATAAAATTGTATTGATAGCCTCGACTCGCGTCCTAGCTCGTCGGAGAGCTAAATTTGCCTCAATTGTTTGTCTCTTGCCTTCAGCGCTACTTAAATTAGCTTCAGCTATTTCAAGAGTTTGTTGAGCTTCTTGCGGATCAATGTCACTGCCCCTCTCTGCATCATTTACTAAAATGGTTATTTCATTATTGCCTATTCTAGCGAAACCGCCCATCAGAGCTATTGTTAACCATTGGTCGTTAAGACGTATTCTCAAAATTCCTATATCTACAGCCGTGGCAATAGGTGCGTGATTTGGTAATACACCAATTTGGCCGCTATTAGTCGATAAAATGATTTCTTGCACTTCCGAATCCCAAACAATTCGATTAGGGGTCAGTACACATAGATTTAAGGTCATTTCTTCAATTTGCTCTCCACATCTAAGTTCATAGCCTTCGCGGTAGCTTCATCGATATTACCTACCAAATAAAAGGCCTGTTCCGGAAGACCATCTAATTCCCCGGAAAGGATCAGTTGAAAACCCCTAATTGTTTCTGTTAGACCAACATATTTTCCTGGAGAACCGGTAAAAACTTCTGCTACGAAGAAGGGTTGTGATAAGAAACGCTCAATTTTTCGTGCTCTTGCTACGGTTAAACGATCCTCTTCGGACAATTCGTCCAACCCAAGGATAGCTATAATGTCCTGAAGTTCTTTGTAACGTTGTGAAGTTTGCTTAACTTTTTGCGCAGTTTCATAATGTTCCTCACCAACAATTCTAGGTTGGAGCATAGTTGATGTTGAATCTAAAGGATCTACTGCTGGATAGATACCTTTTGCAGCGAGTCCTCTTGATAGTACGGTAGTAGCATCTAAATGCGCAAATGTTGTGGCAGGAGCGGGGTCCGTCAAATCGTCCGCAGGTACATAAACGGCTTGAATAGAAGTTATGGATCCCTCTTTGGTAGAAGTAATTCTTTCTTGCAAAGAACCCATTTCTGTACTAAGAGTGGGTTGATAACCTACAGCGGAAGGCATTCTTCCTAATAAAGCGGATACTTCGGATCCTGCTTGGACGAAACGAAAAATATTGTCGATAAATAGAAGTACGTCCTGTTCATTAACATCCCGGAAATATTCCGCCATGGTTAGGGCAGTCAAGCCAACTCTCATACGAGCTCCCGGCGGTTCATTCATCTGACCATAGACTAGAGCGACTTTTGATTCCGCAATATTTTGTTCATTAATCACCCCAGATTCTTTCATTTCCATGTAAAGATCATTTCCTTCACGAGTGCGTTCGCCCACTCCGCCAAATACGGATACACCTCCATGAGCTTTTGCAATGTTGTTGATCAATTCCATGATGAGTACGGTTTTACCCACTCCGGCCCCCCCGAATAGCCCGATTTTTCCTCCACGACGATAAGGAGCTAAAAGATCCACTACTTTAATCCCCGTTTCAAAAATAGATAATTTTGTATCTAACTGTATAAAGGCAGGCGCAGATCTATGAATAGGAGATGTTGTGCGAGTATCTACAGGACCCAAATTATCAACAGGCTCTCCAAGAACGTTGAAAATTCGTCCGAGAGTCGCCCCACCAACTGGAACACTTAGAGGAGCTCCTGTATCAATCACTTCCATTCCTCTCATCAGACCATCTGTAGCACTCATAGCTACAGCTCTAACTCGATTATTTCCTAATAATTGCTGTACCTCGCAAGTTACATTAATTTGCTGGCCAACCGTATCTTGACCTTTAACTACCAAAGCGTTGTAAATATTAGGCATCTTGCCCGGTGGAAAGGATACATCCAATACCGGACCAATGATTTGAGCAATACGCCCCAGGTTTTTTTCTTCAAGAGCGGAAACCCCAGGACCCGAAGTAGAAGTAGTAGGATTGATTCTCATAATAATAAAGTATTATATGTCGAAATTTTTTTTGCAAACAAAAATAAAAAAATGTCCGATAGCAAGTAGATCGGTTAATTTAATAAGAAATGGGAATTAGTACTCGATTTCGTTGGTACTATCCAACCGAATCCAATTCAATTGTTTACTCATTCAATGAGTGCATTTTCAAACTTAACCAACCCATTTTTAAATATAAATATATTATTAATATAATATATATCAAAGTAGATGAATAAGAATTAAGAATTATATATGCGGAGATGTTGTATTTCTCTATCATTATAGACAATCCCATTCATATTATCTATGGAATTCGAACCTAAACTCTATTTATGATTCATCATTTTTATGACATTGGCCGTTGTTTCTTATTTCATCATTTCTATTTACACTTATTTATTCTTTGAATAAAAAAAGAAATCAAATTATTTATACCTTTTTGTTGATTGATAAATTCCGCATATTCATATTACTATTCTATTTACTATTCTATTTTCACATCTAGGATTTACATATACAACTATAACATATATCACTCTCAAGCGTTAATTTCTTATTATTTATCTATTTATATATTTACTTTACAAATTACAAAGAAAGAAAGTAAGTAATGCGAAACTTTCAAAACAAAAAACGGATTGGGTTGCGCCATACATATAAAATAGTATACAATAATGATGGATTTGGCGAATCAAATACCGTGGTATAATAACGAACCATTCCAATTAGTTGATAAGATTTGTTGATAATTTTGTGAAAGATTCCTGTAAAA